TAATTCACCTGCCATTACTTCATCAAGACCATAAATACGAGCAATACCATCGCCTACTTGAAGTACGGTACCCGTATTTACAATTTTGACTTCGGTATTATATTGCTCAATGCGTTCACGTATAATTTTACTAATTTCATCTGCACGAATAGTTACCATGAAAATTTCTTAATTTAATTTTTTTTTAGAAGAAAAAAAATAATGCCTATACTCTATATTAAAATAGAAAGACTAATCAATTATTTTTTTTCTTTCATCGCCCCAAACATTCCAATATTAGCATTGACAGTACGCAAATGTAACTCGTTGTTCAAGCAACTATTTAGAGTTCCTAGAGCTCCCTGTAAGGCTTGTTGTAAAACGCGTTGTCGGACTTGATTAATCACTCTTTGTTGTTCAAAATGAATGGCTTCGTTTTTGTAATTGTCTAATTGTTCCAAAGTCGTATAAATTGAATTAATTAAATTCAGTTTTTCTTGTTCTATTTCAGAATAACCATTCACACGAAACCGATCTGCTTCCGTTTCTACTTTCCTTAAGCGAGCCTGGGCCCTTTCCAGCTGTTCAATGGCCCCTTCCCGTAGTTCTTCTGAATTTCGAATAGTTCTCAAGATTCTCTGTTTTCGATTATCTAATAAATCACTTAATGAAAGTAGACTCTCTTTCCATTCATTTCAAAATGTCTATGATCTCTTCCCGAACCAAACATGAATCTTTCGATTCATTTGGCTCTCACACTCAATTACTTATGGGAAATTTCCCTATTTTTTTTATTTTTATGTAATGAGCCTATCCTCTCCTCTATATTTATATTTTTCAAATATTTAAAACAATTATTAATCTAAGACCAGAATATTCGGAGGACTCTTCTGACCAAACAAATATATGTCAGCAAAGTTGTTTTTTCTTCAAATCCAAAGAATTCTTATTAATTAATTTATCCATAGGTCATCTATTACGCATTGTATAAAAGGGAGGACCTTTTTCACCGTAAAGTAAAGAAGATTCAAGCCATTTTATCGACATGAGTGTTTTATATCGAAAAAATTCGAATAATTTTATCGAAACCATTTCATTTCTGTATTAACATAGTGGTAGAAAGAGTACTACACTGCGTCTAGACTTCAAACTACTCGCTTTAACCATGGTAATAGTCCATCCAATATTATTGGTTAATAGAGAATCAAAGTGGATTTACCAATAAATCACGAAATGCTATGGTTCTTAAATATTTTTTCTTAAATTATTGACAAAATTTAATTAATTCAGAAGTAATTCGTGGTATTATGCACATTTTCTTAGTTATAACGAAAAATGTGCAGTTTGGTTGGATCCAATCTATTCTTTGAAATAAACAACCCGCACACACTCCCTTTCCAAAAAAAACCAATACACCTAATACTACACTTAGATTTATTGGATTTGTTGCTAAAATATCGGTATTAAACCCGAAACTTCCGGCGAATGGCCAGTAGCCCAAACAAAGGAAAGAATCGGTTATATTTTTCATATGATCTCATCTCCTCTTATGAATAGACTAATTATCTTTCTACGATTCCTAATTTTTTATTTGATTTCTTAAATTCTTTTTTCTATTTATTTCTTATTTTATGTGAAATTTTTATTATTTATAATGAAAATTTCATACTATATCTTACTAATAATTAATACTAATAATTAATATTAATTATTAGTAATTCAAAATTCAAAATAGAATAATAAAAAAAAAGAATACGAATGTTAATATATATATGTTAATATATATATATTATTTGAATTATATATATTATTTGAATTGTTCCATCAATTGGAAGATTTCCTAAAATTTCCTATAAGAATGATACTTATTAGAATTAGATACCAGTTAGAATTAGATACCAGTTCTTATGTCAATTGCTAAATCTCTATAGTTTTAACACTTTCGAAAAATTTTATTAAAAAAAGGGGGTTCGTTGGACTAAAAAAGAAAAGAAGGCAAATCAGTATATGAATTCTTCACCCTTCAATTAGTCCTTCACCTGTGTTCTTGCCCGAACGAATAATTATAATTGTAGGAGTGAAATCACAATAGAATTGGAAAAAGCAAGACCAGCAAAGCAAATCCACGGAAACGGGATATTTCTTTTTATTTTTCTAGTTTTTTTAGGATTATAGGATTAAACAAAAGGATTAGCAAATAAAAGTGCTAATGCTACAACCAGCCCATAAATTGTTAAAGCTTCCATAAAAGCCAGACTAAGCAATAAAGTACCCCGTATTTTTCCCTCTGCCTCTGGTTGTCGTGCAATCCCTTCTACAGCTTGCCCTGCAGCAGTGCCTTGACCAACCCCAGGTCCAATAGAAGCAAGCCCTACAGCCAAGCCAGCAGCAATAACGGAAGCAGCAGAAATAATTGGATTCATAATAAGTTCCTCGTAACCTAAATATAAAATAAAGAAATAGTTAATGATATAATCAACCAATAAATTTAAGACTTAATTATGCAATTACCAAGATTTATTCAGTTAAAGTAATTAAGAACAATTCCTAATTGAAATAGTAATTGTTATTGAATTATATGAATTACTTCGAAATTTCTTTTTTCGTTTCTACCTATCTTATCTAGTTTTTTTGGAACTATGTATAACCTTTATTCTTATCTTAACTTAAGTTTTGAACCATTCTTTTAATTCTTCGTTTTTTATTGCATTTTTTTAGTCATTGAATATTGAATTCACAATTAGAGATGAAACGGAAGTACTTTGTTTTTTTAATCCCTATAGAAATTTACACTATAGAAATTTACAGTAGTAGTGGGGTAATTTTCGATATATTGTTAGTTCATATATAATATCACATATACAGAGGTTTCTTCTATGCTGTAAACCAACTATTTGTGTTTTAGATTCAATCAGATTCGAAATCATTTTTTGAAACCTCCAAAACAAAGAAAGAGTTGTCTTATAGTGATTAGATTATATACACCCAGTTTGATCCCCCTCACTCCTACTCTATTTTTTTTATTTATTTATTATTGCCATTTTTTTTTTGAATGTCTTTATATATATTTATTGATGTTTCCTAAGTAGGTTATCTTGAGCCACAGTATATGTGCGGCAAACTAAATGAAAAAAACTATTTTTTAGAAAAAAATAGTCAATGATGGCCTTCCATGGATTCACCTATATAAGCCGCAGCTAAAGTAGCAAAAATTAGAGCTTGAATACCGCTTGTAAATAATCCAAGGAACATGACAGGTATAGGAACTACTAAAGGTACTAAAGAAACAAGAACAACAACTACTAATTCATCAGCTAGTATATTTCCGAAAAGTCGAAAACTAAGTGATAAGGGTTTTGTGAAATCTTCTAAGATGTTAATCGGTAAAAGGATTGGAGTTGGTTGGATGTATTTACTAAAATAAGCTAATCCTTTTTTTGAAAGCCCCGCATAGAAATATGCAACTGACGTAAGTAAAGCTAATGCAACGGTAGTATTTATATCATTTGTGGGTGCAGCTAACTCCCCATGAGGTAATTGTATGATTTTCCAAGGCAAAAGAGCCCCTGACCAATTAGAAACAAAAATAAATAGAAACATAGTTCCAATAAATGGAACCCACGGACCATATTCTTCTCCAATTTGAGTTTTGCTCACGTCTCGAATGAATTCGAGAACATATTCAAAGAAATTCTGACCAAAAGTCGGAATGGTTTGCAGATTTCGAATAACTAGAATGGCTGAAACTAGCAAGATAGCAATTACAACCCAAGAAGTAATAAGTACTTGGGCATGCACTTGGAAACTCCCTATTTGCCAATAGAAATGTTGCCCAACTTCCACAGCAGATATATCGTATAATCTTTTTAATGTGTTGATAGAACATAATAAAACATTCATATTGTCCTGCCCTCTAAAAAATAAGAACTTGAAAGGGAATTATTTTAATTCAAACATCTCCTTTCCTTTTTGATTTTGAATACTACGACTAATCACATATAATTTTCGTTTGTTCTTTTTATATTTTTTTTGATTTTTTTGTCCAATTTTGTACTAGTATAGTAACCGATTTCATAAATCTATGAGTTGCTCCAACCAACTCAAATAATTTATTTATCTTACTTATTATTAATCAAGAATTTCGTATATAGCTAGAACGACCCTCACAAATTGCAAATACTAATTTATTAAGAATTAATCGAATTGAGGCTATAGCATCATCATTAGCTGGAATCGAAATATCGGCGAGGTCAGGGTCACAATTTGTATCGATTAAACAAATTGTTGGAATTTCCAAAGTTATACATTCTCGAAGAGCCGTATATTCTTCTTGTTGATCGACGATTATTACAATATCGGGTAACCCCGTCATATATTTAATGCCGCCGAGATATGTTTCCAAATGAGCTAATTGTCTCTTCAATATAGCAGCATCCCTTTTTGGAAAACAATTGAGTCTCCCCGTCTTTTGTTGCGTTCTCAAGTCCCTGAACTTTTGAAGTCGTGTTTCTGTAGTATACCAATTCGTTAACATACCGCCGAGCCATTTTTTATTAACATAATGACACCGAGCTCTTATTGCAGCCCGCGCTACTGAATCCGCTGCTTTTTTTTTTGTACCAACAATTAAGAATTGTTTTCCCATACTTGCTGCATCAAAAACTAAATCACAAGCTTCTGATAAAAACCGAGCAGTTCTAATAAGATTTGTAATATGAATACCCTTACGTTTTGCAGATATATAAGGTGACATTTTAGGATTCCATTTTCTAGTACCGTGGCCAAAATGAACTCCTGCTTCCATCATCTCTTCCAAAATTATGTTCCAATATCTTTTTGTCATTTATATTAATCCCCCACTTTTCTTTCATTTCCTATTTTTTTTTTTTGAAATGAAAGAAAGAGACCAGGTATACTGAAATAGAAATAAATAAGTGTTCCGAAGGAACCTTTTATTCTACCGAAGATTGGCCATTGATACATGATCAGGCCATTTTTTTCTATTTAATATGATTATTTTCTTTATTACTTTTTTTTATTACAAAAAAAAATCACGGAGTCCTTAGGAATTATTAAATCCTAGATTGCTCCGATGTATCGAAAAAATTCTTTGAAATGAAAGCAAAAAAGAATTGTCTGTGGTGAAACAAAATATCTCTCATTTCATCCTCGAATAAATTCTTTTTTTTTGTTTCCAAGGTAATCTTGTTATATTGCCGTGGCTTTGAACGGTGCATTATTCTTTTGAATCCGGTACCAACGGGTATCATTCCCCCTAAAACAACGTTCTCTTTCAGACCTTTCAACCAATCTATGCGACCCCGGAGAGCGGCTTTTGCTAAAACTCTAGCAGTTTCTTGAAAACTTGCTTCAGATATGAAACTTTGAGTATTCAGAGATGTTTTTGTTATTCCTAGTAATAGAACTCGGTAGCAAATCGCCTCTTCTAAGGCACGCCCAGCTCGTTCGGCTCGCAATAATCCAATTAGTTCACCGGGCGAAAAAACATTAGACATTCCATCTTCTGAAACCAATACTTTTGATGTTATTTGACGCACAATAATTTCTAGATGTCTATTATGGATGTGAACTCCCTGGGATCGATAAACTTTTTGAATTTTATTAACCAAAGAAATACGACTTTGCGCTATAGTTAGCTCAGCACCAATCAAGAATCCCCAAGGAATCCCAAGAATTCTTGTTATATGCCCGTTCCAAGTATCAACTCTCTTTTCTAGGTTCATCGATATTGAATCAATCGAACGAACTTCTAATACCTGTTCTACTTTTGGAAGACCCTGTGTTATATCACCAGATCTCGCTTTTTCATATATATATGTAACTAATATATCTCCTTCAGAAAGTATTTCTCCATAATGGCCATGAACAGTTGCTCCCGGAGTCGCCAAATAAGGGTTAGCCGATCTTATTCCTACAGAATCCATTTGAACTGTTAGAACTTGACCTGATTTTAGGTGTGGTGCATTTTTCGTTTGAACTATACATACATTTTCACAAATAAATTGCCCAAGACTTATTATTGTAAACGGTTTTTGACAATAATTATGATGGAGAAAATGCCAATTCAAATAGAATGGATTTAAAACGGTGTTACTACATCGATCAGGTTTATAAATTCTCTCGTTTTCGTCCATTAAATAATATCTTAATACTTGAAAAGTTTGCTTTAATTTGTCAAGTTGCAAATTTGGATTTATCGAGATCTGATTATGAGTTATTAAACGGTAAAAATATAAATTTGTAACTTGACAGGCTATTCCTAAAGGACCTAACGAATTATTAATTGGAATTATAGGATCTCTTTGAATTTTATTAATTCCTTCTTTTATCCCATTGTAATATTTTCCCTCATTGAATGATCGTATTTGAAAACAATTAAATGATGACAAAATTATCAAAGAGCGGTATTTCTCATTTCTATTCAACACCATACGAATAGTTCCGTGATTTTGGCTAAGTGATTGTTGAATTTTTTCCTTCGAATCAATGGAAAAAAATGGATTGATCTTGGTCCGATCCGACTCATTATCCAAGATCAATCCCGAACCGGGCGGATCATTCCTTTTTCTTATATATGAAATATGGGATTTCACTAAGTCAATTCTTAAGAAATATCTAACCAAATCATTTGTACTTACTTCAACAAAAGAAGCATGCGCATTTTCGATAGAAGAAAATTTTTTGTCTTGATCCCAATTTAAGACTAAACAAGTTCGAACTAATTGAATACTTGTCTCAGAAATTCCCCGAATTGATTTTCCATTTCCCGAAAGAATATAATTAATAACTTTAAGTTTCAGATTATCTCTTTCCTGAAACATATCTTGGGGAAAAAGTTTTACTAAATTGATACCATCCCCTATTTCATATAAAATTACGGGTCGAACCAAAACAAAATACTTTTTTTTTGTAATTGTGATCCATTGGACATAGATCCAATTTTTCATTTTTTTTGATTCCTTTGAATTGTTTTTTACCGTTCCTGGTGGTATCAAGATGGCACTGTGTCGGGATATCTTATCCATTTCGCCCGGAAGATAGATATCCCCAGAAAATATTTTTAATTCAATCTTTTTTTTTTTCTTCTCCACTCGGACCAATCCCCTTACTCGACTTCTTATATTTAAAGTGATTGGTGTATTTACTTCAACGATACTATTGTTCCGTACCATTATGGAAGAAGATTCTGGTAAAATATGTACTTCCTCGGGAATGAAAAAAAATCGATCTACTTTGATTTGGTATTTTGGCTTAAATTCTTTAACTCCTCTATATTCAATTAAAAAATCCTCTTTTTTTAAAATGGAATTTATTCCTATAGTCCTATATTTAGTAATTCCTGAGCTCTCTGTTCGGTATTGAGGATCATCGAAATAAGCGAGAATACTATCTCTACGAAAAATACCATTGATTGGTATTTCAATCGAGATACTGGAAGCTAACATTAGTTTTTTGTCTCGTTCTTGAATCGATTGGAATGGAAAGGGAATGATGAATCTATTTCTTCGCCTCTTTGCTAATAAATCCGTAGTATCATGGAAAATAGCAGGGTGTGCAAAATGACAATGATCTATACATATGATTTGATTAAATATTGAATAATCTGAAATCCTTCTTTCTTTTAGATCCGAAGAATTGAAACGAAGTAATTTATGTCTTACTTGATCATTCCTTACTAAAAGGTTACAACTATCTCCTTCTCCAGTAGAAAGATAATGGATCTTGACTTGATCTTGATCTTTTCGGAGTGAAAAAGAGACTGAACCGGACCTGTATGATCTTCCTGATAATATCCATAAATGACTTGTTTTTGGCAAGATATGTACATTACTATATCTAAATTCTGATGCATGGTACACATCGGTACTCCAATGCATTTCTCCTTCTAAGTTAGAATAGACATTTTTTCGAACCTTTTCTTTTAAATTCAAAGTGTATGTTCCTGCGCGAATCTCGGCAATCACTTGTTCTGATTTTACATATTGATTATTTTGAACTAATAGAAAACTTTTTGGTGGAATAGTCACATTATGTATAATATCACCACTTTCAATAGTTACATACAAGTCTATATAACATAGAAAAGCAGGATGCCCATGACGTGTACGTGTAGGATGAACCAAATCCTCGTTGAATTTTATTTTTCCATTAGAAGGTGCTCGCACATGTTCTGCAGTACCTCCTGTGAATACTCCGCCAGTATGAAAAGTTCTTAATGTTAGTTGAGTGCCCGGTTCTCCTATTGATTGGCCTGCAATAATACCTACAGCTTCTCCTAATTCCACCAAGTGGCCATGAGTAGGACTTTGGCCATAACACAATCGGCAGATCCAAGATGTATTTCTACAGGTAAAGGGGGTTCGGATATATATTGGTTGTGTTTTAAAGGTTTTAAATCGATTGATAAGTCCAATTCCAATATCTTGATTTCGAACGGCAATGCATCGTGAACCTCTGTATATATCGTCTGCTAATACACGACCAATTAATGTTTGTATCAAAATTCTTTCGGGCATCATTCCATTCTGGGTATTCACCGAAATTCCTCGAATGGTACCGCAATCTGTTCGACGTACAACAATGTGTTGAACCACTTCAACAAGTCTACGTGTAAGATATCCAGCATCTGAAGTTCGTACAGCAGTATCTACAACCCCTTTACGGGCTCCGTAGCAAGAAATTATATATTCTGTTAAAGATAGTCCTTCACGTAAATTGCTTTGAATAGGTAAATCAATCATTTGTCCTTGTGGATCCGACATCAATCCTCTCATACCCACTAATTGGTGTACTTGAGATGCATTTCCTCTAGCTCCCGAAAAAGACATTATATGGACTGGATTAAAGGGGTCGGTCATCCTAAAATTAGGATTCATTTCTTGTCGCAAATATTCACTTGTAGCATACCATATCTCAATGGATTGGCGTAATTTTTCTACTGCATGTACATTCCCATAATGATGATGTTTTTCCAAAATAAAACTTTGTTGTTCAGCATCTTGGACTAGCCATCCTTTAGAAGGTATTGTTAAAAGGTCATCAATTCCTAATGAAATGGATGTAGTCGTAGCTTGGCGGAATCCCAGAGTCTTTACTTGATCCAAGATATGCGATGTATATGCCATTCCGAAGTGATCTATTAATCTGCTAATAAGTCGTTTCATGGCAGTTCCACCTATAACTTTATTGTGAAAGACTAGATTGGCCCGTTCTGCCATAGGTACCTCCATATTTCACTCAGTGGGATTCGGTTCGACAATGGGTTTGAGTCAATGATTGGAAAACTTCCTTTTCTTTATCTTGATTTGCGTAGAAATTGAAAAACTATGTATGATTCTGGTTAAATCGTGAAGACCTGAATTTCCACCGATATCATATGCTTATCTTAGATACCAACCATCTATATGATTAGATATCATATGAATAGGCATGGCAAAAACCTTGGATAGCTTCTTCGATTTCTCGATAAAAAGAAATATGACCAACAGTGGTTCGAATGTATATAGAACGAATTTCTTTTTTTGTACTTCTTACTACTAGATAATGCCCATAAATTTCATGATAGGTACCCAAAGATTCGTAGTGAACTTCGATAGGAACTTCTCTTGACGAAATAATGCGTTGATCTAGTCGCCACCGGAACCACAAAGGACTATCGAAGTTGATTTTTTTCTGTTGATAAGCTCCAATTGCATCATAGGAATTACAAAAAAAAGGTTCTTTTTTTTTCGTATACTTATAGTTATTATCTCGAATTCTTTCATTTTTCGAATTTCTGCAATTCCATAGATTATACCTATTTGAATAAATACCTCGACGATTCCCGCTCGTTAATATATAAAGTCCAATAAGCATATCTTGGGTTGGTACGGAAATTGGATCCCCAATAGCTGGAGACAAGAGGTTCGTATGAGAAAACATAAGTAAACGAGCTTCGGCTTGAGCTTCTAAAGATAAAGGCACATGAACAGCCATTTGATCTCCATCAAAGTCTGCATTG